TCAATAATTCTTTTAGTCGCTTTAATAGGTGCTATTGCTATAGCTCGTCAATAAGAAATCTTTAAAACGAGTAATTCAAATAGAATCAACGCAAAAGGGATGTTATAATTCGTTAATTTGAATTCCTGTCTAAAAAATAGAATAGAAAGACTTTAGTTTTATATTGATCTCTTACCAATCTATTCCATTGTTCCATATTTCTTAGAATCGAATCGATTGAATTATTGTTCAGATTAAAAATGAATCCAAATTGATAAGGAGTTAGTTAATGATGCTCGAACATATACTTGTTTTGAGTGCCTATTTATTTTCTATTGGTATCTATGGATTGATCACAAGTCGAAATATGGTTAGAGCCCTTATGTGTCTTGAACTTATATTAAATTCAGTTAATATCAATTTTGTAACATTTTCTGATATTTTTGATAATCGTCAATTAAGAGGAGATATTTTCTCAATTTTTGTTATAACTATTGCAGCCGCTGAAGCAGCTATCGGACCGGCTATTGTTTCATCAATTTATCGTAACAGAAAATCAACTCGTATTAACCAATCCAATTTGTTGAATAAATAGTATTAATCATATAAATGCTAATTTGAATATTAATAAATAAATTCAAATTAGCATTAGCGGATTTGATATGGCTTATAGGGTATAATCGTGGTTGCAAAAACATAAGAAATCAAAGTATTTTGGCCCTCCCTCATAAATCCATTCGGAAGTAAATTGATTCTGATCACTCATTGATTCGTCTGGTATCTAACTATAGGATTCATTTATAAGTTAGTTTACTAGACCGAAAATTTATGGCGTTCAAAAATGTATAGATCCAATGTCACATTCAGTAAAGATTTATGATACATGTATAGGATGTACTCAGTGTGTCCGTGCGTGCCCCACCGATGTATTAGAAATGATACCCTGGGACGGATGTAAAGCTAAACAAATCGCCTCTGCTCCAAGGACCGAGGACTGTGTTGGTTGTAAGAGATGTGAATCCGCCTGTCCAACGGATTTTTTGAGTGTTCGGGTTTATTTATGGCATGAAACAACTCGCAGTATGGGTCTAGCTTATTGATACATTCCCTAAAACTCTACTTGAATCCATTTTCTTTTTTTTTTTTTACCGACAAAATCCGTGCTCAAAATAAAATTAAATTGAGCACGGATTTTTCTGGCCCAAGTGTATCTTGTTTTTACCACGAACCATTTTCCTTGCTTAACAATAATTGTAGTTTTACCAATATTTGTGGGTTGCTTAATTTTTTTTCTTCCACACAGGGGAAATAGAGTAATCCGGTGGTATACTATATGTATATGTATCTTAGAACTTCTTCTAACGACTTATGCATTCTGCTATCATTTTCAATCGGATGATCCATTAATCCAACTAATGGAAGATTATAAATGGATCCATTTTTTTGATTTCCATTGGAGATTAGGAATAGATGGACTCTCTATAGGACCCATTTTATTGACGGGATTCATCACTACTTTAGCGACTTTAGCGGCTTGGCCGGTTACTCGAGATTCTCGATTATTTCATTTCCTGATGTTAGCAATGTACAGTGGGCAAATAGGATTATTTTCTTCTAGAGATCTTTTACTTTTTTTCCTCATGTGGGAGTTAGAATTAATTCCCGTTTATCTACTTGTATCCATGTGGGGAGGAAAAAAACGTCTGTACTCAGCTACAAAATTTATTTTGTACACGGCGGGGGGTTCTGTTTTTCTTTTAATGGGAGTTCTGGGTATTGGTTTATATGGTTCTACTGAACCAACATTAAATTTTGAAATATTAGCCAACCGGTCCTATCCTGTGAACTTGGAAATAATATTTTATATTGGATTTTTTCTTGCTTTTGCTGTCAAATTGCCAATCATACCCCTACATACATGGTTACCAGATACCCATGGAGAAGCGCATTATAGTACTTGTATGCTTCTAGCCGGAATCTTATTAAAAATGGGAGCATATGGATTAGTTCGGATCAATATGGAATTATTTCCTCATGCTCATTCTCTATTTTCTCCTTGGTTAATGGTAATAGGCGCAATGCAAATAATCTATGCGGCTTCAACATCTCTCGGTCAACGAAATTTAAAAAAAAGAATAGCCTATTCCTCTGTATCTCATATGGGTTTCATAATTATAGGAATTGGTTCTATCACAGATATGGGGCTCAATGGGGCCCTTTTACAAATAATCTCTCATGGATTTATTGGTGCGGCACTTTTTTTCTTGGCCGGAACAACTTATGATAGAATACGTCTTGTTTATCTTGACGAAATGGGCGGAATAGGTATCCCAATGCCAAAAATATTCACGATGTTCAGTAGCTTTTCGATGGCCTCCCTTGCATTACCTGGTATGAGTGGTTTTGTTGCCGAATTAATCGTTTTTTTTGGACTAATTACTAGTCCAAAATATCTTTTAATGACAAAACTCCCAATTACTTTTGTAATGGCAATTGGAATGATATTAACTCCTATTTATTTATTATCTATGTTACGCCAGATGTTTTATGGATACAAGATATTTAATGGTCCAGACTCTTCTTTTTTTGATTCTGGGCCGCGAGAGTTATTTCTTTCGATCTCTATTTTTTTACCCGTACTTGGTATTGGTATGTACCCCGATTTCGTTCTTTCACTATCAGTTGAAAAGGTTGAAGTTATTCTATCTAATTCTTTTTATAGATAGTTTATAAATCTTATCATTTACAAAAATGTTCGTTGTACAATGGTACAATGACAAAGAGCCTGTCGAATCCTATTCAAATAGGATTCGACAGGCTCTCGCCAATTCACACAAAGTTTTTTTATCTGATATGTGTTGTACACCTTTTTATTCCTATTCGTAATAACCCCTTTTTGAATTCAATTAGATGTTAATGTAAATGAACCATAACTATGTAGTCCTATTCCTAATAGATTGACTCCAAAATAGCATATCCAAATTATAAGAAATCCAATAGACGCCACAATTGCTGAATTTGTACCCTTCAGTTTTATATTTGTTCGAGTATGTAAATAAATTGCAAATACGATCCAAGTAATAAAAGCCCAAGTTTCTTTTGGGTCCCAACTCCAATAGGATCCCCATGCTTCGTTAGCCCATACTGCTCCAGAAAGAATTCCTATGGTTAAAAAGATAAATCCTAGACTAATAACTCGATAACTCCAATAATCCAATTGTTGGATCAATTGTGACCTATAATAATTCCTTGGGAAAAAAAAAGAAGTTTTTTGTAAAACATCCCTTTGTTCATTCATGCATTCGATTTCACCAAGGAAAAATGACTCATTTAAATTTAATAAATGATTACTCGTAGAAAAAAACTTTCTCTTTTTTCTAACTGTAATGACTAGAAGTGATACTGATAATAATGATCCACATAAAAGGGACGCATAGCCTAATATCATCATACTTACGTGCATTATTAGCCACTCGGATTGAAGAGCGGGTACTAATATTGTGGATTCGCGTATTTCAGTTAAAAGACCTGAAGTAGCAAAGCCCTGGGAAAAAAGAGCACTTGGGCCAATTATTGTGCTTAGAAGATTTTGATTTTTTTTGAAATATGGAACTATATAAATAACTATATAAATAAAGGAAAAACTCCATGAAAGAAAGATTAACGATTCATATAAATCACTTAGTGGAAAATGTCCCGAATAAATCCAACGAGAAATTAATAATCCTGTTATACAGAAAAAAGTCATTATCATGCCCGTTTTGGATGAATCGTCTAGTTTTACGATTTCATCGACTAAAAAGGTTATCAAATGAATTGTAATTATAATTGAAACGATCGAAAAAGAAATATGAGTTAATATATGTTCTAAGGTTGAAAATATCATAAAAAAAGAGTTCCTTAATTATAAAATCGAAATTGGCAATTGAATTCATTATTCATTATAGGATCTATTTTATTTTTTTAAGAGATGATATGCCGCCACTCGGACTCGAACCGAGATGCTCTAGCACTGCTTCCTAAGAGCAGCGTGTCTACCAATTTCACCATAGCGGCCTGTCTTGACCTCATAATAGCCTATGAATAAGGAATCGTCTAGATTTAAGAATTCAATTGAGTGCAATATTTTTTAGGAAAGATTCAAGTTGATGAATAAAAATTTGTTCAAATAGGTATTTGAAGGTTCATTAGTTTCGTTTAGGATTTTAGTTTTATTCTGTATTTTATACTCTTCTCGACTCAACTCTTGTAAAACTAGATAGTCCTACTATGAATTAATCTATGAATTAATTAAGGGATAGAACCCCCCTCTCCCAAAAACCTTTTTTTTTTAATTAACGGTTTTTGGTTTATTTGATTTCAAAAAGTGAAACCAAAAAAGCCGTTTTATCAATGAACAAAAAAAAAAAAAGAACCTATTTTATTAGATCATTCAAAATTGACACATATTTCTTTTATCTAAAATATTTTCACTAAGTGTTTTTGCGTGGATTGATGTCGAGAGATATCTGGGGTCTATATAAGAATTTATAGAAAATCCAAAAGTAAGAAAGTTGTACAAAAAAGAAAACCTTATATTACAAATAGGTTGATGGGGAAAATAAGACCCCCGCCTTGGAAATGATAAAATATACTAAAAATAAATTTGAATATCTTGTGTTTTTTGTCAAAAAAAAGAATACTTTTTTTTTTTGGAATTCGGTAAGGTAAACAGAAGAATTCTTATTCTCCATATTCTATAAGAGCGGAACGAATTCCATTTCCTTTAACGGGGAATGGAATTCGGGAATTTGATTTTTGAAATGAAATGAGTCAATTTTTGAGTCAGGCTGGTTTAGATTATTCCAACGTGTTATGTTTTATTACTTCGTTTATTTGTTTGTCGCACAAAAAAACTTTTTGAATTCCCGGTAGAAAGAGATTTCCCTAAGGAAAACGCTTTTAACGCTGCCCAATACCCCTTCTTTTTCCAAAAATTTTTACGAATACGCTTTTTTGATGCAGAAGTACGTTTTTTTGGA